CACCCAGTCAATTCTGTTCCACTTAATCCCTTCTTTCATGGCCACATATCTTTACGGTTAAGGAATGGGAAATCTTTCTCCTGTTACATGAATCCAATTTTCATTTCATCCGGGAAAAGCCATCTTTTTCGCAACAATGTCTTTGTCATTTGATCCAATAGCCTTTCGTTAGATAGGAACAGATTTGATAAATACTGATAACTCTCGGATAGAGTATTAGAACGAAAAGATCCATTAGATAATGAACGAGTGGTTCTAAGCCATCTATTGCGATTAAGCAACCATTGGCTGTGCTTTTCTTGCGTCTTCGGCAAGCGTTTAGTTGGACTAATTAGAGGTGTAGGAGAATCCGTTTCCGTTTGGGAAGTCAGAATCCCCTCTGACAGCTCGTCCTCTGCACAGAAGTCTCGATGTGAAAATACAGAGACAGAGGGGTCGAATAGGAAAAGGAATGGATCTGGATCTGGAGGGTACCAAAGGAATTTGCTTATTCGAAAAAAGCCTTGTTCTTTGGAATATCTATCTTGTTGCACGAACTCCCAATCATTCTCTTCATAAATCTCTTCATCATAATCATAACCAATCCGCCTGCCCCGAAATGACCTGGCCAATCCATTGGGCCTTTCCAATAGAAGTAGAAGGCCACAGGGGTCCCATATTCTAGGAGCCCAAGCTATGTAATGGAATATAGACTCATCTCGACCGGGTTCCTCTTCGTCAAAGTGGTTTTCATAGAGAAATCCATCTAGAATAGAACAAAATCTATTTTGCATCATATCTAAAGGATTCCTTGGTTCGGGCCGAAAAAGCAATGTCACTCGATCATTATCAAACTGACTGCAATCTTTTTCTGCCCGTGAGGATCCCACCAGAGCGCCTTCTAATTCTAATAGGCCATGAACTAGATCAGAATCATTCTCAACGGGTTCAAAAGAAGTGATCCCCTTTTTTTCATTGGGTCCGGATAGAGACCAAAGATCTTGAGCGACTGATCCGGCAGAACAACTCAAAAGATAAAGAAGTATCGTTAATTTCTTCATGCTCCTTCCAAGTTCGAAATACCATTTGTACAAATAAAAATACACTTCCGTACATGATTGCTTCTTCATATAGATAGATAGAATCGGATCTATAGGCCAATTATTACTTAGAAGTACATTTTGTGCAATAGCCCTTCCTATCTGATAGAAAAGGATCCCATGATCCTGAATCGATCTTACCGGGGATCGCAACTCCCAAGTTTTTCTATGAAGAGCGAATCGAATTGTATTAGTGTCTAGAATTGATTTCTTCTGTGTAATACTAATCGATAGGACCTCATTGGTAAGTCCTACAAGATCTCGTGGATCATAACCCATGCTTATGGGCCCAAATCCATTCGTATGGAACATTTTCTTTTCCAAGTGAAATCCCCTAGTATATGAAAGAGTGAAAAAGTGCTTTCGTTGTTGTGGAATAGAAAGCCGTCGTATCTTAATGCATGTATTTAATTTCTTCGGAGCTATTAGAGCGGGATCCACGCGTTGGGGAATATGAGTCGAAGCAATAACAAGAATATCTCGAGTGGGCCCTCTGTCACAATCCATGGGTCCTTCACAATCCCCGTTGATAAAGTTCACTAATAGACCGAGGGATAAGTAATCCAACTCCTCCACATACAGATCTTGAACGTCTGGAATCCATATTATGCATGGAGACATTGCTTTTGCTAATTCGAATTGACAGATGAAATCCAAAAATAGGTCGGCTAGCTCCCCCCCCCCTTCTTCGTCGTATACCTCCCCTATGTATACGTCCGAAAGAAACTCCAAAATATCCATCTCTAGCTGCTCCAGCTTCGTATCAACAAGGTCACAATCGGTATCGTCACTATCGTCAATACCCTCAAAATCATCAATATTCCCAATTATGTTCTCCTTCTCCTTCAGAAACGGAAAGATCGCCTCCAAGTCCAAGTCTGTCCCCCCCTCGTCCTCGTCATCAGAACTCTCCTTCTCCTCAACAACATCGCTAACCTCCTCCAGAATTGAATTCATAATAGAATCCGGCAGATCCCAGAATTCGTTCAGAAATAGCGTAATGAAAGGAACATAGGAGTTTGTCGCTAGGTATTTGACCCAATAGTATCGTCCAATTCCTACAGAACCTATCACTAAAATACCCCTAGGGGGGGATAGGTCTAAGCGGAGCGAAAAGGGTTTTCCATGAGATGGGAAACGAAAACTCTTAGCCCCACGCGAGGTTTGTAAAGAAGTGATTGTCTGATACTGAGCAAGGAATATCCGTCTTTCTGCTAAATCGGATGCATTGAACTCATAATTAATTAGAGACTTTTTATGAATGTCAACTAAGTATCGTAAGTAAATTGCTCCCACTTGTTCAATCATTTGATAACCAGACTCATTCTTGGATAAATGATCACTATGAGTCAGATTCCATAGAATTTGATCAATCCTTTTTTCTCTCGTTAAGGTGGAGAGCTGAAACAAGAAGTCTCTTT